CTTGGGAAGATCAAAGAAAGAATCTGTTCTTCCTCCATAAAAAATTCTTCTAATAATTCCGAACCTAATCTTTTCAAAAAAGCACGTACAGTACTTTTGTGTTTACGAGCCAAAGTTTTAACACAAGCAAATCGAAGTATATATTTTATTCGATACAAATTCTTTTTTTTTGAAGATCCGCTATAATAATGAGAAAGATTTCTGTATATACGCACAAATCGATCGATAATATCAGAATCCGCGGAATCAGCCCGGGCCGGTTTACTAATGGGATGTCCTACTGCGTTACAAAATTTCGTTTTTGTCAATGACCCAATTAAAGTAATAATTGGAACTATTGTATCGAGTTTCTTCATAGTATTATCTTTATCTATTATAAATGAATTTTCTAGCATTTGACTCCGTACCAACAAAGGATTAAATTGTACATTTGAAAGATAGCCCAAAAAGTTGAGAGAATGCTTAGATAATGAATTTATATAGATCTTTTCTGGTTGAAACCACACATAAAAATGACATTGACAAAAATTGACAAGAAAATATTTCCATTTTTTCATCAGAAGAGGCCCACCTTTTGAAACCAAAATGGATTTTCTTTGATATCTAACATAATGCATGAAAGGATCCTTGAATAACCATAGGATGGCCTGAAAATCATTAGCAAAGACTTCCGCAAAATGTTCTATTTTTCCATAGAAAAAAATTCGTTCAAGAAGTACTCGAGAAAATATTGATCGTAAATGAAAGGATTGGTTACGGAGAAAAAAGAAGATGGATTCATATTCATATACATAAGAATTATATAGGAACAAGAAAAATCTTGGATTACTTTTTGTAAAAATAGAAATAGATTGCTTTGGAATAAAAAAACTGTTCCAATTCAAATATTCATGAAGAAAGAGTCGTAATAAATGCAAAGAAGAGGGATCTTTCACCCAATAGCGAAGGATTTGAACCCATTTTTCTAGGTGGATGGGGTAAGGTATTAATACATCTGACACAGAATTTAAATGTGGAAATTTGTCCTCTAAAAAAGGAAATATTGAATGAATTGATCGTAATTTATTAGACTTTACTATCTCTGACCTTCCTAAAGAAGATACTAATCGTAAGGAAAATGGAATTTCCACAATAACTGCAAACCCCTCTGATAGCATTTGATAATAAAAATTCTTGTTGTACCTAAAAAATGGATTTTGATTAGAATCATTAGTAGAAATAATCAAATGATTCTGTTGATACATTCGAATAATTAAACGTTTTACAATTAATAAGCTAGATTTATTGTCATAACCTACATTTTCCAACAAAGTAGATCTATTTAAACTGTGATCATGAGCAAATGTATAAATATACTCCCGAAAAATAAATGGGTATAGGAAGTCATTTTTTCGAAATCTACCGAGTTCTAAATATCTTTGATATTCCTCCATTTTTATTTGAAATGAAATTGGATTGAAGCAAGGATAGAGGATTTTTATTGGGTTATTAAATGATACATACTGCGATACAGTAAAAACAAAGTAGTATAAAAGAAAAGAATAGATACCTCGGAAAGAAATAGGTAAACTCATCAACGGATTTCCATCCTCCCTTTTTTCCATCTAATTGGTTTATGTTCATTATAGAATAAAAAGATAAAAAATGATTAGAAATCCTTTATTTTTTCAAGCCAACCGCTCTTTTGATTTTGGAAAAAATATCTTTATCAATATACTTTTTCTTCGACACATTTATCTCCCCTAAAAGGGGGGAATAACTAATAGTTAGGACTCAGTAAAAGAAAATCGAAAATCTGCTCACAGAAAAGCCTTTCCCACATTAGGCACTAATTTCTTTTTAACGTCGAATTAGATCGGATAATCATTCAAATTAAGAACGTAAGCTCGTTGCTTTTTTGTTTCCCTTTTTTGTTTCCCTATAATTGGAACCGTAGGACTCTATCCATTTATTCACTCAACCCAACCTTGAATTCATTTACTATGTTCCGCACCAATAATTCAAATAATGCAAATAAGGTTTGGCACGATCTGACAAAAATGAAATATTCTCAGAATTCTCCGTTGATACGACATGCTGCTTTTTCCATTCATTCCTTTCAGGATCAGTCGTGGCCTTACGAACTATACCGATGATATGTACGAATCCCTTTCTTCATACAAATGCGTAAAAGATATTAGCCGCACTTAAAAGCCGAGTACTCTACCATTGAGTTAGCAACCCCCCCCCAAAAAAAAAAAATTCAATTCTACAAACAGAATCAAAATAAATAAAGAGATTGAAGCACATGACACAATCAAAATATTAAACTAGCAAGAAATTAAATAAAATTCAAAGAAATTAAATAAAAAAATTTCTAATAAATTCTGAACATAATAAATAATTTCAAATATTCTTTATATTTTAGAATTTATAACATTTTTTTCAATCAAACAAAACGTTTGTATCACAACAAATCTAAGAAACCCATTACTTGAATGAAGAAAAAAACCAAATTAATGGACCAGGAATAAATAGATCCACAGAAAAGATCCAATTACCTCAGATCGTATTATATTTAGTTGATAGACTGTTGTCAATATAAATGTGAATAGATGGAGAAAAAAATACACAATGACGAAAACAAAAGAATGAATTGCTAACAATTAATTAAATATAAATATTAATAATATTAATTAAATTGTATAAATATAATATATTTAATATAATTATTATAATTATAATATTTTTAAGTTTTTAAGTAAGAAAAAAAAAAAGATACGTATGAATTCTGTATGAATAAAGTATGAATAGAACAAGAGAAGGGGGATAGTAGAGAAGAAGTTCTGTAACCCCCCTTGCTTAAAATAGCATGAATAGTTCCTGTAGGTTGAGCGCCTTTTTCAAGGAAATATAGAATAGCAGGAACATTTAAATAGGTTTGATTTTTTAGAGGACCATAAAAACCACTTTCCGAAGATTTCTTTCTTCTCTTCGAGATCGAATATCAATTGCAACGATTCGATAAACGGCTCATTGGGATAGCGATAGAAAAAAAAGACCCCCCGTAGAAACGTATAAGAAGTTTTCACCTCGTACGGCTCGAGAAAAATGATTCAAAGTTCTGTATATGTCTAGAATTATAGCATCAATCAAATAGATCGATAAAATCATCAAATCAATTAAACTGTGATTTAAGTCCTTTTTCTTCTTTTTTTTGTTTACCAAAAAAGAAAAAAATCGTCTGTACCCTCCTAACTCAAGTTGGATAACTTTCAAATAGCTCAAAGGGAACCTTTTAAGTTTAAGAAGTTTAAGCATTTCATTTTTCATTTATTGATTTCATTTATTGAGTGATCTCTAATGCCCTTTCTTTTGTTTCGTTCTTTTCTAATAATATAATAATAATAGAATGTATCATTCTAATCTAATTGTTGAGACAATTGAAAAGGGTATTTCCTTGTTCCAGGATCCTTTATCTTTACCTTGAGTCGTTGGGTTTAGACATTACTTCGGGGATCTTTAATCGTTTCAAAATGGTAGCAACATACCATTTTGTGCGATTTCTTTCTATTAAAGACTCAGACTAACACAATTGATTCCCGTGTGATACACTTTTTTAATTAAAAGAATTTGGTCAATTCCAACAAACCTTATTCTTGGACTTGAAATTTGCCCGAATTGGATCCTTTCTCTTTCGATATTGAAAATATACTTACGAAGTTGTTACAACTTATTGATTAGGACTAACCCTGGATTCTTGCTCCTAAGAAATAAATCAATACTTTCTACTCGAACTCCATCATGTACTATTTACATTCCAACGGAATAAAAAACGAAGGTTCTAGTGTATAACAGAACAAACGATGTCGAGCTAAGCACTTCATTCCTATATGCTAATATATAGGTGGGTGTAAGAATCCACAACTGATCGTGTCCTTCAAGTCACACGTTGCTTTCTACCACAAAGGATGTCGAGCTAAGCACTTCATTCCTATATGCTAATATATAGGTGGGTGTAAGAATCCACAACTGATCGTGTCCTTCAAGTCACACGTTGCTTTCTACCACATCGTTTCAAACGAAGTTTTACCATAACATTATTTGAGTTTTGAATTGGTTCAACCGGCACATAGTAATCTAAAATTTTAACTTTATTTGAGTTTTGAATTGGTTCAACCGGCACATAGTAATCTAAAATTTTAACTTCTATTGGGCAGTTTCTGAAGAAGTGTCAGAAACAAGTCAAATTAATCCCATATTTTATTGTATGAATATTTCTTGATTTTCAATTCTAATTTAGAATAAGAGAAAGAAATAAATTCTTTTTGAATCCTCAAGTGACTCCATAGAACGGATTCGCCTATCTCACATTTCTTCGAGCCCCAAGGACTCATAAAAATCATTAAAAAGATTTCATTTTAAAATTGCCTATCCGATAGAATTATTTGACTAAAGTTTTGTTTTAAAGTAAGAAATACATTTTTTCTCATTATAAGAGAAGAGAAAAACCCATATTCAGATACAGATTCGAATTAAACCATCAAGGCTTGAAAATAAATAAGTAAAAAAAAAAATACCCAATTTATCAAATAGAATAAAGAATTGTCTAGACTAAAGAATTGTTACTGAAATTCGTTATGAATATTCTATGTTAAATATTGAAATTAAGTAAGAGATGACAAATATATTGAAATTAAGTAAGAGATGACAAATTTTTTATATGGAAACAAAGGTGTTAAGGTGTTAATAAAAAAAATGGTAAAAATAAATACATCCATATAAGCATTTCTTCATTTTATTCATTTTATGAGTAGTTTATTTGACTTGAGTCTTTCTAAAATTTTTCCTAAATCCTAAAGTAAAATGAAAAGTGAATAGGATATTATGAGTCAATCCCGCCTCCACTGTTAGATAGATTTAGAATTATTCATTAAAGCAAAAGACAAAATATCTCAAAAATGCGGTTAGTTTAAAGAAACTACATAAGCTTCGTTTCCTATTTTCCTATGTAGTTTCTTTATTTGTTAATGCGATTTTCATTTTAACAGGTACTGGCATTGAAATAGATATCTTTCATTACTAATACTAATTAATTCCTATGGACTTCCCGAATTAAATTCTATGGGGGATGATAAATCAAATAAGGAAAGATCTATTTTATATATATATAGAATAGCTGGGACGGAAGGATTCGAACCTCCGAATAGCGGGACCAAAACCCGTTGCCTTACCGCTTGGCCACGCCCCATTTGAATTTCTATTCAACACTAATAAAAACTAATATTGATATTAGTTCTTCGTCAATTCCCACCAAATCTCTAGGAAATATATTAGCTTGTTGTTCGAATTTTTCTATGTATAGATATAGAATTAAATTGAATTTATTGATCATAATATATAATTCAATTAAGATATTGTATAAAAATATGATTTCCTCTTTGATTTGAGAATTGAAGGATTTTTGATTGGGTGAGTTTAATAAAGTTTAATAAAGAAGGGTTTTGGTCTGCCTTTCTTTATTTTTATTTTTTTTTTTCAATTTTTATTTTTTTTTTTCAATTTTTAGATCTTTTATATCAATAACATATTAATAACTCAGTCAAAATAGAATGATCTTCAAGAACAAAATGTTTGTTATGCTTAATATTTTTAGTTTAATTTGTATCTGTCTTAGTCTTAATTCTGCCCTTTATTCAAGCAATTTTTTCTTCACAAAATTGCCCGAAGCCTACGCCTTTTTGAATCCAATCGTAGATGTTATGCCAGTAATCCCTGTACTCTTTTTTCTATTAGCCTTTGTTTGGCAAGCTGCTGTAAGTTTTCGATGAGATCTTTAATATTGCCCTAGAATAATTCATGATTTATTCAAGAAAAAAAATTATAGCAATTGATAAGATCAGATAAGTCTTATAGTATAAGCTAAGTCTTATAGTATAAAGCATAAGCTAGTTATTGTATAAATATAAACATAAACGCGAGAATTCTGGATCACCCTATTTTTTTCTCATTCTAAACTTTTTCCATTGCAGATCTTCTTAGAGTCCTTTTTGTAGTCATGAAAAAATATTTCATTTTCGGTATGAAACCAAATTTTTGGCAATGAAAGACTCGACTTTTATTACAAAAGAATTTTTCGAAATTCTTTTCTATTCTATTTCTAGATTCTAGAAACCACTCCATGTCTTGGTGTTAAAATAGAATATGTGGTATAAAAATAGAGAATATATATTTTTTTCCAAACAAAAAAAGATCTTGGAGATTTTATAATGCTTACGCTCAAACTCTTTGTTTACACAGTAGTGATATTTTTTGTTTCTCTATTCATCTTTGGATTTTTATCTAATGATCCAGGACGTAATCCTGGGCGTGAAGAATGAAAAATTAAAATATAGAAAATAAAAAAATAAAAATTTTTCTTGATTTTTCAATGTTCTTAGCATTTTACTATTCTACATTTTAAAATATTAAATTAAATATTAAATAAAGTAATTAAATAAAGTAAAAAGGTTCACTAAATTTGAAAGAAATGAAAGAAAAGAAATTCCAAGTCATCACCGGAGCCGGAAAGAGAGGGATTCGAACCCTCGGTACGGATAACCCGTACAACGGATTAGCAATCCGACGCTTTAGTCCACTCAGCCATCTCTCCCGATTGAAAAAAGATACTTACTATGTTACATTACACAACAAGACAAGTAAGGCTTGAAAAAAAAACTTTTTCTCTCTTTATCTTTAACTTTTTCTTTCTTTATTTTCCTACTTTTACTTTTTATAATTATAAATATTTATTATTTATAAATATTACTAAATATTCCAATCAACCAATCAATATATATCAATCAATATACTATATATTGATTCTATATATTGATTGATATAATATAAAAAAAAAATCAAATAAATAAGACTTTTTTTTTTTAGAAATTCAAAATAAAATTGAAAATGCTCGATCGTCTTACTCGACAAAAGGTTCATTTATATACGATAATCGCATCGTAGCGGGTATAGTTTAGTGGTAAAAGTGTGATTCGTTCTATTAATTCTATTCTAATAGTTAAGGGATCCTCGACTCCATATTCCGATGAAAAACTTTATTTCTTAAAAAGATTTAATCCTTTACCTCTCAATGAAAATTCGAGGAAGAATATACATTCTCGTGATTTGTATCCATTTTTTTTTCAATTAGAAATTGGAAAAATTGGATTATGAAATTACGAAACATAATTTTGATTAATTGAATCAATACATTCAATCGAATGAGTATGAGTAAAGGATCTATGGAAAAAGAGAGAAAAGTGTATTTCTAATCGTAACTAAAACTTCAATTTTTGCTTTATTTTGTATAGTCGAGATTGAAGCAAAATAAGTAGTAAACGATGACTTTGGTTTACTATAGACATCGACATCTTGTTTTAGCTCGGTGGAAACAAACTACTTTTCCTAAGGATTCTTTCAGATAGAAATAGAGAACGAAGTAACTAGAAAGATTATTAAAACCCCACTCGTCTAGAGGGATCA